TGTATATTCCATTTACTATAAAGGTTCCTAGGGAATTCATTAGAGGAATGTTTCCAATAAAAACGGTTTGTTCTTGCATATCTCTACCGGTTTTCCAAATTAGTCCCGCGGGTACATATAATTCAGAAGAATATGTGAGTGATTCATACACAGCATCTCTTTCTTTTATCAAGGGTTCTACCAATTTATATGTTTCCACAAATAATTTAAATTCAATTTCTTGATCTTCAATTTTTGGAAATTTATGAAATTCTTCCGTCAAGCCCTGATTAATGAATCTACAAAATCCCTCAAATTGAATCTGACTAAATCCAGGTATTGTGGACATTCCCTCATTTCCATTCCGGAGCATCTTAATCTTAAGTTTCCTGTTTATCGAAAAAATCCCATTATTGACTCACTATTCATCGAACCATACGGATCGATCTAGCAATGATGGAATGTATATTCTGTTTACTGAATCACATGAAATTTCAGCCAACTCCATATATGTAATGTATTTCATACGTATGAACGGAAACGAGACGGAGGAATGAAGAGCATTTTCGACGCAAGTTCGAATTTGCGACAAGTACAAATGGAAATGAATTGATAAAACATTCCTGGAAAAAAAATTCTATCACTTCCACTTATGGAGTCTTGTATAGAATATAAAAATTGATCCAATTTCTACCTATTATTATGATATTACGATCAGATTGGGTACCAAAAAAATAAATGGATTCAGGATTAAATCTGCTCTTTATGAATGAGATAAAGACAGAATAATCAGGAGCAGTATAGAATTTCCTTTTTTTAGCACACTTTAATGTTCAAAAAAGAATTCGTGGATTCTTTTTGGTAGTAGAATTTATAGATAGAATACGATTGAATTGCGTAATAGTAATAGGAGTAGTATTTATTAAGTACATGCCGATATACCTATCCGCATATCGCATCTTTTATCGTAATTTTACTTGTGGCAACAGAAGTCAGGTCGCACTATATCATAATTCCTATTTTCTATTCAAAATATTCAATGAAAAATTTAAGCACGATAATTCTCTATAGGGATATGTACATAAGAGAAAGACCCAATTCGGTATCTGTGTAACAATTTCTGTTCTGGGGTTTACATATACACATATATTTTGTTATAATTGAAATTGAAAAGGATTGATTATTGAAAATAATTGATACTGATTAGTCGTAAATCAATTTGATTTTGTTATACCATTAAAGAAACACAATTTGAGATACAAATTTAAGAACCGTTCACTAATTCTAAAGTAAAAATAGTTAATGGTTCCAATTTGCCCTGAATTTTTCGGTCTGTGACCGGAAATCTATTTTTTCTCTTTTCAATAGAAGGAGAAGGGAAGTTTTTAAGCAGTGTGTCTTTTGAGATACAATCAATCGAAGAGAATAATCTAAACTGGATCCAATAAAAAATAGGGATTAATTTTTGAAAAGGGATAAGTACAATGGGATTCAAGATAAAAAAAAATTAGTAATAGAATATGGATGGATAAAAATATTGTCCATTTTGGATCAGATTTGGCGGCATGGCCAAGTGGTAAGGCGGGGGACTGCAAATCCTTTATCCCCAGTTCAAATCCGGGTGTCGCCTGATCAACAAAAGACTTGAAATTTCTTATTCTGCTGATCTAACTCGACAAATTCTTGCCCCGCAAGAAGCAGAGGCAAACGACTAGGCCTGTCGTGTCGATACTTGATTTTTAGAATCCATAATTCTATAAAAAAAACTGTAAATTTTTTTTTCTCAAAATCTGGGTTCTGGGTACCGGTCCAAACCGGTACCAATAGGTATGAAGTAACCCTTACTTATTAATGATTGATTCGGACATTTATTTGATTTATGATATCAATTGAATCAAATAAATCAAATAAATAGTGAGAGTCAATTCTAGGATTCAGAACTACGAAAGTAAGAGGTCGGAAATCTTAGTATCCAAAGGTTCCTAAAGGACACTCCATTTTTGAAGGACACTCCATTTTTGCTCCTAGGATTGAAGAAGAGATTATACGAAAGACTATCAAGACTTCCTAATTATCTTACACTACCTATACTAAATACTAAAATAGTGTCTACTGACTCTGTCTGGAATTAGATTGAATAGAATAGGCTGATGGATGGGAAATCAATTTAGAAGTTGTGGAAAGGACTGAAGATACTTTGTATCCAGACTCACGAGAGGCTTTGAGTACTCAAACATTCAATCAACATGGTTGGGCGGCTCTTATTTATAGAGTCAAAAGAAAAGTTGAAAAAAAAAATTCTTTGCCGATTACAAAAAAAAGAATGTATGTAATAATGGTGGTGGTGTCTTACCATTCCATTCTTTCACAGAAAGAAAGACGTAAGCCTTAGATCAAATAAAATAGAGGTATCTAATAGATGGTTATCTATCTTGATGGTATATTTTGACGTCTTTTGCTTATGAAAGAAAGGTAACAAACAATAGGTCTTACTATTTCTACATGCTCCATTAGGAGCATTCCTTTGCTATTTCTAAATAAAAGGTGTGTGTATCGTATTTGTGCTTAATGCTTCCCGATTCTACCAGAAATTTTCTAATATAGGAACTTGTTACGAGTGGATTCATTGGATTAGTTCATCAATAGCCTTAAGTCAGAATACTATTTTCTTTTGACTCTGCACCATTGATTCCACTATGATTATTGATCAATAATCAATAATGAAATAATTCCTTCATAGAGATAGGAGACATAATTCACATGGATATAGTAAGTCTCACTTGGGCTGCTTTAATGGTAGTCTTTACATTTTCCCTCTCACTCGTAGTATGGGGAAGAAGTGGACTCTAGGGGTACTACTAATTGAATAATCGATTGAGTGATCGAATTGTATCAATCGTTTAATTGATCGTTTTGCGAAACTAAAAAAAAAAAAAAGATTCCTTGGTTTCGTTTTCTTTTATTTTTTTTTTTTAGTTTTTTTTATATAGTTAATATATGCCCATACCCATACTATTTTTCCTCCATTAATTCTTTCGATGGATCTCGGGACTTATATATATATATATTTAGTTTATTATATATAAAATAAATAAATATATATTATATATAAATCTAATTATTAATATAAATCTATATATTAAGTTATAAGTTATAAGAAGCCTAGGAATTAGAAGAGTTGGCCTTGGATTATTTTGGATTGATCGAAACCCATACAAGTAGATGTAGCGAAAAAAAAAAGAAATAGAATTAGAATTAGACTGCTATTTCGATGTATATGTATTAGATGTACATCTAATACATGTACATATTGTAAATTGATCTATATCTATATAAAACCATATCTGTATACAACTTTATATGATAAAATTTATATGATCATACTATTTATATGATAATATATTTATATGATAAAAATATACAATACTATCTAGTGTGGTAGAAAGAACTATATTATATATAGTTCTTTCTACCACACTATCTCAGATACTTATGATTCCAGCCAAATCGTTTCATTTAAAACTTGGAGTTTTAATCCCTTTCTTTTATTTCTTCAATCATTGATAAGAACTAATAATCCAACCAAGTTTCAGTTAAATTAATCATTTTGACTGACTGTTTTTACGTAGATGATAAGTAAAAAAGCAGTAGGAACTAGAATGAACAGTGCAGTAGCAATAAATGCGAGAATATTGACTTCCATAATCTCATTGTTTTTTTTACTTCGCAATAACTCGGGATCTAATCCCATAGAGATAAGAAATTTTACTCCTGTCAATTCAATGGGATGAATTGAATTCTGATGATACTGAATCGGATCAATATTACGAATAACAATATCTGATCCATCAAATCGATTCATCGTCGAGAGTTGAATAGTATAACATAAGAAAATCTTTTATTTTATCCATACTAAATCCGAAATGGGATTCTTTATTGGATCAGGAATTCCATTGAATTTTTCATCCTTTTTTCCACTTTTTTTCTTTTCCATAACCTACTGTCTTTGTCTTCCTTATACAACTCTCTTTCCTTATACTTATACATACAATTATGAGATATTATATGACCGGTATTCTATGGGTCACACAGATCCAAACAGTAGAAGTGAGATGGAAAAAAGGACGGGTGTTAAGTAGAAAAGATCTAATATTCCAACAAATTTACTAAAAAGGGGCGTTGCTTGGTCTTTTATTTTATTAGTATAGTATCTCTTCTTCTTTCTTGGATTGAGACTAGAACGCATACATCAAAAATTCAGTGTGCAATTTGCATGAGAATAGATAGATTGTTTCCAATTAGTCATTGAGGATACACAAACAAAGTCGAGGTAATTATGTTAAGTTCATTGTGTATCGTATAATAAACGAATACAATTTGTGTATGTACTCCCGGTAAAAATAGGGGAACTCTATTCCATTTCATTGTTCAAGAACAATTGAAAAAGAAAGTCAGACGAGTATGGTATCTATTAAAATACTGAATATAGTAATGCCACCGATTGTACCAACTTACATATGTCTCCCCTTATCAATCGGTATTAGTGAAAGAAATTGAAATTCCCGTACTTGTCTGATGATAAATGCGAAACGAAAAACAAAAGAAATAAGGATCCCCGCTCCGCTGGGGATTAGATCTTGCTACCTGTCCCCCCTTTCACAGAAAATGGGGAGATGAATTGATAAATTCATCGGATCCTAGTTCGGGACTGACGGGGCTCGAACCCGCAGCTTCCGCCTTGACAGGGCGGTGCTCTGACCGATTGAACTACAATCCCAGCAAGGTGTATGGCATACATATTCTTACTAGTTTGATAAGAACATTCTATTCGTTGTGTTGTAACAGAAACACGAATGATATACTGAATATCCACATGGATATGGAATATAGTGAGAGCGACACGGATTACTAGTAACGAGTGGTTATTTTATTGCCAAAAAAATAGATAATCAATTTCTCAATGAGAAAAAGAACTATTTTTATTTTTATGATACTTAATTAAGATTAAGTATCATTAATCT